TATCTGAAATTAGTATTTGAAATGCACAATTCATAAAAAGAAATCTTTCGATAGGATTACGTATAAATTGCCAATTCTTGGTCATTGAGATTCATGGTAATTCAGATTAATATTTAGGTATAGATATTACCTCCTTTTTCTACTTTCAAATAAATTGCAATGATTGAAGTTTTTCTATTTGGAATCGTGTTAGGTCTAATTCCTGTTACTTTGGCTGGATTATTTGTAACTGCATATTTACAATATAGGCGTGGTGATCAATCGGACCTTTGATTAATTACTATCGCTTTTTTTGATTGACCTCCTACTTTCTTTAATACAAAGGAGGTCAAATTAAGATTGCGGTTCAAGTTAGTGAAGCTCTTTCAGTCTAATTTTATCTAAGAAAAATAAGGACGAAATCACGCTCTGTAGGATTTGAACCTACGACATCGGGTTTTGGAGACCCGCGTTCTACCGAACTGAACTAAGAGCGCTTTCTTATCAGAAAAGACAAGAATGTAAAGACACCTTTTTTTAACCCCAATTTAATGAACGATTTTATATTAATATAATTGGAATCGATCTTAATTAATCCCTCGTTACTGCTCAACGAAGAAGTAATAGGTAGGGATGACAGGATTTGAACCTGTGACATTTTGTACCCAAAACAAACGCGCTACCAAGCTGCGCTACATCCCTACAATTGGTCTACAGTGTCATTGTATAGAATTCCTATCTTGTTTTCCACATCGTTATTTCCTCCATTGATATATACAATTTATATGGGCATTTCGTCTTTTTGGTCCCATTTAACATATAATAATAGTAAAAGAAAAGTCTTATATACGTATGAGATACGGAACAGAACCTGTCGTAAAAATAAATGAGTAGTTTTCGGGAATGCTCGGGACAAAAGGGACGTTTTTTTTTATGTTTTAAGAAAAATTTTATTTACCGGATAGTTGTATATTTCAATTTGAATTAGGGATTCCGTGTACAAGGTTCTTAACTACATATGCATCTGATCATATATGTATTACCATTTTAGATTACAATAAAAAAAGGAAGGAGATTTTTCAATGCGAGATCTAAAAACATATCTTTCCGTGGCACCGGTATTAAGTACTCTATGGTTCGGGTCTTTAGCAGGTCTATTGATAGAGATTAATCGTTTTTTCCCAGATGCGTTGACATTCCCCTTTTTTTGATTCTAGTTATTGATACGGTACCAAATAACGAAGATTCGAGATAAAATTAAATATTTGTGACTAATCCTTTGCCCCCTTTTTCTCTTTTTTCCTTTTAGAATAAAAGGAAAAAAGAAAGGTGTATTCAACAGCTTCGAGACTTGGGTTCAAGTTTGAATTAAATAAATTATTATTATTAAATTAAAAAATAAACTAGGAATTAACTAGGGATGGAGGTATAATAAACAGGGTGGGGCCTAGATCTAGGACAAGACTCTTATACAAGGGGTACTTAAATGTAAATGAAATACTGTGATTTGAAATAAAGTTTAGAAATTTTTTTAGTATATTGATTGCAGGGAAATTTTTCATAATTGGATTTCAAGTTAATAACTTCTATTTTTCCTTCCTTTCTTCTTCTTCGTTTCGGATCGAAAATAGAAGAGTTGAGTAAATCAAAAATCCAAAGGGGGTTCATGGCCAAGGGGAAAGATGTCCGAATAACGGTTATTTTGGAATGTACCGGTTGTGTTCGAAACGGTGTTAATAAGGTATCAACGGGTATTTCCAGATATATTACTGAAAAGAATCGTCACAACACGCCTAATCGATTGGAATTGAGAAAATTCTGTCCATTTTGTTACAAACATACGATTCATGGGGAGATAAAGAAATAGATCGAATCGAGCACATGTATGTAACCCTTCCAAGGAAGGGTAAAAATGACATTCTATATAGACTATATAGAACATAGTTAAATATTCTATATATAACATAACATAATTAAATATAAACAAACCAAATCCTATTTATTCTAATTCATTTTAGATCCGACCGAAATAGGATTTTCGAGATAAGGAATAAACTAAACAAACCATGGATAAATCCAAGCGACCTTTTCTTAAATCCAAGCGATCTTTTCGTAGGCGTTTGCCCCCGATTCAATCGGGGGATCGAATTGATTATAGAAACATGAGTTTAATTAGTCGATTTATTAGCGAACAAGGAAAAATATTATCTAGACGGGTGAATAGATTGACCTTGAAACAACAACGATTAATTACTATTGCTATAAAACAAGCTCGTATTTTATCTTTGTTACCTTTTCTTAATAATGAGAAACAGTTTGAAAGAACCGAGTCGACCACCAAAACTGCGGGTCTTCGAGCCAGAAATAAATAGGCTTACTCTTTCGTTACTTGAATAAAAAGTAAAATCCGAACTAAAACGCAGATTGATGTTTTGTTCGAAAAATATGAAAAATACATATTTAATTATCGTGTTGTAAGAAAAAAAGAATCGGGTAAGAATAAAGATTTTTTTTGAGTGTGTTCATTCATTTTGACTTTACCCTCCCGGAGTTCATTCTCCGGGGAACTCCGTTTAAATTATTCCGGTGGATTCTTTCCAATCTACTTCTTTTATGATCTCATTGGAAATCATATAAAGACAATTTTTATTTGATATAGCTATTTGTGCAAGGATTTTACGATTAAGAAGCACCTGTTTCTTATATAGGTCATGTATTAATCTACTATAACTATAGGATACCCCTATTTCACGAATTACTGCGTTTATTCGAGTGATCCACAAACGGCGAAAATTTCTCTTTTGCTTATCCCTATCCCGATGAGACGAAACCAAAGCTCTTATTTTCTGTTGAGTAATTGTTCGAGTAAGTCTTGAATGAGCCCCTCGAAAGCTTGATGCGAATAAACGAATTTTTGTTCTACGTCTACGAGCTATATTTCCCCGTCTAATTCTGGTCATTGAATAAATGAAACTTTGATGAATAACTAATAGATTTCCTTTCTTTCAGTTATTCTTTTTCCCTTTCCTAGTCTATTAATAACAAAGCTTTTTTCCAATGTATAAACTAAAAATTCCAATGACTTTGGCTACTATAACCTTCCCGACCACTATTTTTATTTTTTCTAGACATTTCACTTCGAAATAAGAAATTTTATTTTACTAGGTATCATTTTACTAGGTATCAAAATATAATAAATAAAAAATATAAATGGATAAAGAAATAGTGGCTTCCTTCGTTTATATGGTTACTTCTTAAACGGTGAGGTTTTCTCTATACACCGGAGCCTTTACTTCATTTAATATTGGTAACTTGTATAGTTCACATTCTTTGGCTCTACCCATGAATTATCCAGTAATAGGTCTTTCACGATTAGATCTACTTACACAGTAACGGTATTTAATTATGAAAGTTGGCTGGGTAGCTAACCCTGTTAGTCCGTTCTTGCAAGAGGGGCCTAAGTTTTCTGTTTTTAGATTTTCTCCGCTTAATGGATAACTATTTGTTACCAATGGAGAATTGCTTCTCATCTTAAATTGAGGTGATTGGATTTGCACCAATGAAAACCATAAATTTCATACACAATAGAATGGATATATTTTTTTTTATACTGAATTGAACGGACTTCTTTTTCTATTCTATCCTATTCCCCGGTACTGATCATTGATACTAGAAAAGGTTTTCTTTTTTTTATCTTTATCCCAGCTCATGATCTGAACGAGTCGCACATACACCCTAGTACATGTTCCTCGACGCTGAGGGCATCCCCGAAGTGCGGGGGATTTTGTGACATTTCTAATTGGCTGTCTTGTATTTCTAATAAGTTGTTTAATAGTTGGCATGTTGAATCATATCATATAAAAAATGGGCTGGTTTAGATCGATCCTAACCTGATGATTTTGAATTACTTCTATTTAATTTTCTAGTAAATTCAGCAAAAATCTAAAATAGGAAATCGAGAATTTGCGCGAAAAAAAATCCGGGCTTTTTCACTCAACCACCGCTACAAGATCAACAATTCCATACGCTTGGGCTTCTGTTGCTGACATAAAAACATCTCTTTCCATGTCTTCCGAGACAACCCATAAGGGTTTGTCCGTTCTTTGTACATAAACCCTTGTTAGGGTTTCACGCAGTTTTAGGAGCTCTTCCGCTTCCAGGATAAATTCTCCCGTTTGTGCCTCATAAAAAGAACTAGCAGGTTGATGAATCATTACCCTGATGGTATAACAAAAGAGGGGTTCCTCTGTTTTGCATGATGAATAGAAAAGAAAGATAAAGAATAAAAAGAAAAAAAAAAAGATAGAATTGAACAACCACAACCGTACGGGCATCTTTTATGCATTGCATACGGCTCTATAATAAAATTGACCTTTACCTTCAAAAAATAGGATCTATCAGACCCAGATCGGTAAATGATCAAATTACCACCCTTCCTTTCGTAGGCGTTCAAAAATACTATGATGGTTCCGTTGCTTTATATATATTTAATATTATTTGGTTTGTCTGTGTTTCAGCAATCCCAAAGTTGCTTTTTGTAAAATTAAGGAAAAAATAATCTTGTTTTTTATTTTCGAACTCTTTCAGAACACAACTAAGCCCCCCGGTGTGAAAATAAAAAAGTTTGTGACGCTGAACTGGAATCTCCAATATAAAAAAATAGGAAATCCCTTTTATCTCATACTACTCTCTCGATATATAATCAAATGTTTTGAAAAAAACAATAAAAATTGTTTTATTTTGATATCGAATTCAAAGTGCCATGCTATTATTACTTAATATTAAGATGGCGAAGGCATAGTCTTATTTTTTTCTCTCAAATAAAAACCTCATTGGCGCCAAGCGTGAGGGAATGCTAGACGTTTGGTAATTTCTCCTCCGGCCAAGATAAAAGATCCCATTGAAGCGGCTAATCCCATGCATATTGTCTGTACATCTGGTCGCACAAATTGCATTGTATCATAAATAGCCACTCCAGGGATAACCCATCCGCCGGGAGAGTTTATAAACAAATAGAGATC